AGGCCATCATTATAAACCACTTCTTCTATAGGATGCTTTATTTTTAGATAGAAAAAGATTCGCTCAAAAAAGACACCAGAAGATGTTAATCGTAAATGAGAAGATTGGTTGCAGAGAAAAAGTAAGACAGATTCATATTCACAAACATGAGAATTATACAGAAACAAAAAAAATCTTGGATTACTCTTTGAAAAAAGAGAAATAAAGTTATTTTTATATTTTTTTGGAATAAAAAAACTATTAGAATTATAATACTCTTGAAGAAAAAGCCCTAATAAATGCAAAGAAGAGGCATCTTTTACCCAATATCGAAGGGTTTGAACTAAGATTTGCAGATGAATTGGATAGGGTATTAGTACATCTGAGGCATACGTTAAATGTGTAAATTTTTCCTCTAAAAAAGGAAATATTGACTGAATTGATCGTAAATTATAATACTTTAAGATTTCTCGACCCGGTAAGGAAGATGTGACTCGTAGGGCAAATGGCATTTCCACAATGCCGACGAACCCCTCAGATATAATTTGATAATACAAATTATCATTGAACCCAAAAACTTGATTTTGGTTAGAATCTTTATGGGAAATAATCAAATGATTCGTTTGATACATTCGAAAAATCAAACGTTTTATAACCAGTAAACTATATTGATTGTGAGAACTCACATTTTTTAATAAGTTCCATCTAGTTAAACCACGATCACGAACAAATGCATACATATACTCACGAAAAATAAGTGGGTATAGGAGTTGATATTTCCCAGATCTATCTAGCTCTAAAAATACAGGATATTTCTTCATTTTAAAAATTTTTTACCCGAAAATCAGATCTATTGGGTTATCAACTGATACATAGTACGATAGAGTCAAAACAAGGTATTATCTTAAAAATAATAATAGGATACCTCGGAAAAAGATACGATTCAAAAACGGACTCTTGATCCTATGTTTTTTCAACCAAGAGGTTTAGGCTCGGATAACAAGATGGTAAGAAATCCTTTATTTTTTCAATCCAATCGTTCTTTTGATTAAAAAAAGATTTCTTTATCAATATACTGCCTTCTTCATACACATTTATTTCTACTACATAATGGATATAGCTAATAGTTAGGATTCAAAACAAATTGATAATACGCTCATGGGAAAAGTATTCCCCGCGTCAAGGACTAATATAGTTTTAACGTCTAATTAGATCGGGTAATCATTCAAAAATTAAGAACAGGAGCTCGTTACTTTTTCTTTTCCTATAATTGGAACCTATAGTTAGGATCTATCCATTTATTTAGTCGACCTAACTCTCAATTTAGTTTGAATTTATTTGCTTGTTAAATTAAGCAAGGTTTCACCCTATCCACATAACAGTAAGAACAAAATATTCTTATAATTTTTTATTGATACGACATGCTGTTTTTTCCAGTCATTTTTTTCAAGATCAGTCGTGGTCTTACAAACTCTACCGATGGTATAGACGAATCACTTGCTTCATACAAACGTGTAAAAGATGCTAGCCGCACTTAAAAGCCGAGTACTCTACCGTTGAGTTAGCAACCCGAACTCAAAAAAGAAGTCCGTCGTGTATAGATACAATAGGAATCCCAATAAAAAAATAGATAAAATAGTACGACCCAATCAAAAAATTTAAAAAAGACAAAACAAACATAAAAAAATATAGAATAAATATTGAACATAATAAAGATAAACCGAAGATCGTGGAGAAATAGAGTAATTTATCCACGCTCAGATTATATTTATTTGACACATTTTTGTCAATAGAAAAGAGAATGTTGAGAAAAGAATACAATAAAAAAAAGGAAAATTTGTGAATTTACTAAAATAAAAAACTAAAGGTTTTTTTTTAGATTTATTTTTATATTAGGTTGACACTACATTATAGAAGTGGCATAAAAATATTAAAGCATTTCCAAATAAATTAACAAAATATAAAAGGAAATCCCGGTGTTAGACAATTAATATCAATCGAAGTAAAAAAGAAAGGATTAAGCCGTTACTTTTAGTTTTTTGTTGATAGAATTCCACTGTAGAATTCCCAGAACCGGCTGCTTTTTTGGTTATAAAAGATGACACTATCTGGGAACAATAATAAATATGATATAAAAGTAAAACCCTCTACTGCTACGGCAGAAAAAATTAGAAAAAACTCTATAAAAATGGGCCACACCCTCTTTATTTTAATCTCGTTCTTGTTGTTGAGACAAGAGTTTTTCCCTCTTTAAAAACTCTTTATCTTTACTTTGCCTTGAATCATTGGGTTTAGACAGTACGTTGGGGATTTTTTATCCTTTTAATCAAAATGGATGCAACATACCTTTTTTTGTGATTTCTTTGTATCACCGAATCCTACAAAAGGTTAATTCCTCTGTAATAGACTTTTTTTTGATTGAAAGTTTTTTACAAATTCCACCAAATTTGAATTTAAAAAGTTTTAAACAAATTCCAACAAATTTGAATTTAAGAGGTACTTGAATAGGACCTTTTGGATTTACATTATAGAAAATAAACTTAACAAAAGAATCCTAAATTCTTAATTTTTATACAAATATATATACACATATAAACTAAATATAATAAAATAAAAATATCTACTATATAATATATTTAGATATTTTAATTTATTTTATTAAATATAATAGTACGGCAATTCTAAAGAAGTATATTTGGAATCCGCATTTTAAAATAACTGGCTATTTACTCGATATTTATAAGATAAATTCAATAATTTCACATGTTATTCTTCGAATATTAAACTAAGAATTCATATGAGTTTATCAATTTTATAAATGGATAACAATTCTATTTAATTCGTGGGTTATTTGCACTCTATTAAATTTGTGAAAAAAGATATCATTCATAGAAGACTCATAAAAAATAAGAATAATTCTTTTTTTTATTATACTGTTAAACATAAGCAGAAGATCATTCAAAAAAAATAAAAAGTTTTTCTTATTTCTTTTGATATATATGGAGTAAGCCTATAATAGTTTTTAACTATCTTGAGTATGTATACAGATACACACTGGGACGGAAGGATTCGAACCTCCGAATACCGGGATCAAAACCCGTTGCCTTACCACTTGGCGACGCCCCATGACACAAATAAAGACTAAGATTGGTACTAGTTGTTCGTCAACTTGAGTCTAACTACCCATAAAATAAATTAGATTGTTGAAAGAATTTTTCTATGTATAAATATAGAATTAAACTAAGGAATTTATTGATCATTACATCTAATTCAATTAAGATATTATATGAAAGTATGATTTATTCTATTTACTTTTGATTTTCGAATCAAAGTTGAAGAATTTTTGATTGGGCAAGTTAAAATCAAAGAAGGGTTTTTTGTATATACACTTTATTTCTTTAACCTTCTATAAATAATGCAACTTATTAATAACTCAATCAAAATAAATATAATTACCCTCAAGAACAAAACGTTTGTTATGCTTAATATATTAAGTTTGCCCTGTAGCTGTTTTAATTCTACCCTTTTTTTAAGTAGTTTTTTCGCCGCCAAATTGCCCGAAGCCTACGCTTTTTTAAATCCAGTCGTAGATGTTATGCCAATAATACCTCTTTTCTTTTTTCTCTTAGCTTTTGTTTGGCAAGCTACTGTAAGTTTTCGATGATATTATCATTTAAATACCTTTTTTAGGGTATTTACTACCGACCTATACAAATTCATGTTTTATTGTAAAAAATTTATAATAATCAATAAGATCCTATAAATCTTACAGTATGAAACCTTGATTGAAATAGTTAACTTATTGTATAAAAAGTTCAGAACACCATTCATTTTTATATACGGAAGCTAAAATACAAATATCCGCATGGAAGATCTACTCTCTTTTTTTTCCTAAAAAAAACTTTTGGAGATTCTGTAATGCTTACTCTAAAACTATTTGTTTACACAGTAGTGATATTCTTTGTCTCTTTATTCATCTTCGGATTCTTATCTAATGATCCGGGACGTAATCCTGGACGTGAATAAAAAAAATAAGGTTTGTTTTTCTTGCTCGATTTTAAAATGTTAGTTAGTAGGATTTTATAACTTTCACATTTTTAATTTAACTAGTAAAAAAAGTAAATCAAAAGTTATCAATGAAAACGGAAAGAGAGGGATTCGAACCCTCGGTACGAAAAACTCGTACAACGGATTAGCAATCCGACGCTTTAGTCCACTCAGCCATCTCTCCCTAATGCACAAAAGAAAGTACAATAAATTAACTAAAAGTCAATATAAGGCTTCAAAAAATACTTTTATTTAATTTATCTGTATAAAATGATAAAATGTATAAAAAAAATTAATAAAAATAAATAAAATAAATCAAAAAGTACTTTTTGATTTTGTACAAAAAACAGGTATTTTCCCGGCCTGGCCAGTACCTAGCTGGGCCAGGTCTCTTTTGTTCCAATGACTAAAATTAAAAAAGGTTTTTCTTATAACGTAAGATAGGAAGGGAACTGTTAATTCTTGTTGACCGCATTTTTATGTTATGACTTAAATAGTTTTGTCAAGCCATATCCGATAAAAACTTCTAAGCAAAAAACTTGGGATAAAATTGGGTCCTAATCTCATTACGTCTTATCGTTTACGCTCTAATTTTCCCGATTCCTTCATATTTTTTGATTACCAACAAATATATTGTTCGACAAAAAGTAGATTTATACATAATAATCGGATTGTAGCGGGTATAGTTTAGTGGTAAAAGTGTGATTCGTTCTATTACCCCCTTAATGGTTAAGGGGTCCCCCGGGATTGATTTATATGCCATTCCGATCAAAAACTTTATCTCGTAAAAAGGATTTACTCCTTTACCTCTCAATGAAAAAATAGAGGAAGAATATATATTCTCGTGATTTATATCCAAGAGTTTATTATAAACTCAAAAAATTGGATTATGAAATTACGAAACATAATTTTTTATTGGATGAATACTTCCAATTGAATGAATATGAGTAAGGAATCCATGGAAAAAAATATAT